TGACACAGCAACGCAAATTGAATCAGTATCGAAAGGAAGTGCTAAATAATTTCTTTTTCCTTTCCTTTATCTGTTGATGTAAAATGATGCTGTATTTAATATAAAATTCTTACAATGAAAGAGATTATCATATTTCCACAATTCAATTTTAAGTGGATGGGAGATCTATAAATTTCTTTTTCATGGTTGTAGAGGCAGTTTTTGTTAGAATCCCCCCTTTTTATTTTAAGGAATTTGTTAATTGTCCAGTAACAAATATGATTCGATGAAAGAAAGTGAAAAAAGAATAAAATAATTGGAATCAATAGTTGTAATGAATTGTTGGATTGGATCTCAATCCAAATTTGGATCTAGCTACAAGGAAGAGGCTTTATTTTAAAATATCGAACGAGGAAACATAGTATTCCATAAAAATGGAATTCAAAATAATAATTCAAAAAGAGTTTCGTTTTTAAATGAAGTTACACGATCCAGTTCGTTTATTCTCGACGACTTGGTTGATAGGAATCGCGAGATGGCTAGATCTTAGAAATGATGAATCGGTTTCATTTTATATGCCTGTTACTTTCTCTTTTTTCGTGCCGTCTATAATGATAGATGAATCCAAAACTTTCAATTGGACTTATTATTTCAATTGGTATTTTTGTATATCTTCCTATGTTAGAAAAATGGAAACTTAGGTAAATACTTTAGAAACATATGTATAAAAATACCATATTTCATTTAGCCCTTTCATGCTTACTATAACCAGTTATTTCGGTTTTCTACTAGTGGCTTTAACTATAACTTCAGCTTTATTTATTGGTCTGAGCAAGATACGACTTATTTAAAATTTCTATTTGAAAGAAACAATTCAGAAAGGAAATGCTTCTGTGAGATTCTGTGTATTCTAGAGTTATTTACCATGTCAATTGTCAATTCTTGGTCATTGAGATTCACATCAATTCGGATTAATATTTAGGTATAGATATTACCGCTTTTTTTCTCCTTTTCAAAAAATTGAAATGATTGAAGTTTTTCTATTTGGAATCGTGTTAGGTCTAATTCCTATTACTTTGGCTGGATTATTCGTAACTGCATATTTACAATACAGGCGTGGCGATCAGTTGGACCTTTGATTAATTCACATTTCTTTTTTTGATTGGCCTCCTCCTTTCTTTAATCCACAGGAGGTCAAATTTTAATTGTTGTGCAAGCGACTGAATCCATTTCAGTCTAATTGAATTCATGAAGAAAAAATCACGCTCTGTAGGATTTGAACCTACGACATCGGGTTTTGGAGACCCACGTTCTACCGAACTGAACTAAGAGCGCTTTCTTATCAGAATAGAAAAGGATGTAAAGAAAAGATTTTTTTTAAACTAATCCATTTTCATTTTATATCTATATATTCTATAGTTTCATAAAAATGAACTTCCGCGCAACGCAATTTGAATCGATCTCAGCTGATTCCTCGTTACTGCTCAACGGGGCAGTAATAGGTAGGGATGACAGGATTTGAACCCGTGACATTTTGTACCCAAAACAAACGCGCTACCAAGCTGCGCCACATCCCTTCAAATTGTTCTACAGTATAATTGTAGAGAATTCCTTTCTTGTTTTCCACATCCCTATTTCCTGCATTGAGACACACAGCTTTTCTGTCCATTTCGTCTTTTTTGGCCTCATTTAACATATTTTTACATATAATAATAAGAAAAGGAAATCTTATGGATCGTTGTAAATTTCAATTGGAATTAGGGATTCCGTGTACAACTCTAAACGGCCCTTAACTACATATGCATCTAATCATATATGCATTATCTTTATGTATTACAATAAAAAAGGAGGTTTTTCAATGCGAGATCTAAAAACATATCTCTCCGTGGCCCCAGTACTAAGTACGTTATGGTTCGGGGCTTTAGCAGGTATATTGATAGAGATTAATCGTTTTTTCCCCGATGCGTTGACATTCCCCTTTTTTTCATTCTAGCTATTGACACCGGAAGGAATGAAGAAGATTAGAAATAGAATCAAATATCTGTGACTAATCCCCCCTCCCTCTTTTCTCTTTTTTCCCTTTTTTTTTTCTAATTTTTAGAATTTAGAATAAGGGACGAAAGAGAAAGAATAAAAACGGATTCAACGTCTGCGAGACTCAGGTTCAAATTCGAATTAAAAATAGAGACGTGGGGGTAGAGTAGGAAAATCGGGGTCTAGGGCAAGAATACAAGATCTTTAACTGCCCTTCGGAGTTAAATAGAATTTCGAACTCATTCTCATTGTCTTGCTTATTATTTACTATGGCTTTTATGGCTTTGCTTTGATTTAATTGATTTTGATCTTTTAGAGTTGGATTTCAAGTAAATAACTTTTATTTTTTCCTTCCTTTCTTTTTCTTCATTTCGAATCAAAATAGAAGAGTTGAGTAAATCAAAAATCCAAAGGAGGTTCATGGCCAAGAGAAAAGATGCGCGGGTAACGGTAATTTTGGAATGTACCAGTTGTATACAAAACGGTGTTAAGAAGGTATCAACGGGTATTTCCAGATATATTACTCAAAAGAACCGGCACAATACGCCCAATCGATTAGAATTGAGAAAATTCTGTCCCTATTGTTACAAACATATGATTCATGGGGAAATAAAGAAATAGATTGAACCGAGTATGTCTTATCCTTGAAAGGAGAAAAATGACATTATATAGAACACATTGAAATATAAATAGAAGAAATTGCATTTAAATAAAAAGAATCCTATTTGGAGTTAAAATTACAATTAAGAAATATTTCGGGATAAGAAATAAACTAAACAAACAAACCATGGATAAATCCAAGCGACCTTTTCTTAAATCCAAGCGATCTTTTCGTAGGCGTTTGCCCCCGATTCAATCGGGGGATCGAATTGATTATAGAAACATGAGTTTAATTAGTCGATTTATTAGTGAACAGGGAAAAATATTATCTAGACGAGTAAATAGATTGACCTTGAAACAACAACGATTAATTACTATTGCTATAAAACAAGCTCGTATTTTATCTTTGTTACCTTTTCTCAATAATGAGAAACAATTTGAAAGAATCGAGTCGACCACTAGAACTACTGGTCTTAGAACCAGAAATAAATAGGCTTATTTTTTGTTCACTTCAATCAGAATTCCAATTTGAACTCAAACATGGATTGGTGTTTTATTTGACAAATCTTAGAATCCAGATTATTGTGTCGTAAAAAAAAACGAATCGGAAAAAAAAAGATTTTTTTATTGAACGTGTTCATTCATTTTGACTACTTTAGCGCATTTCTCATAGTAATTTTGACTTCAACTCCACCCTCCCGGAGTTCATTCTCCGGGGAACCCCATTTAAATTATTTCGGTGTATTCTTTCCAATCTACTTTTTCTCTGATTTCGTTGGAAATCATATAAAGACAATTCCTATTTGATATAGCTATTTGGGCCAGTATTTTACGATTAAGAAGCAACTGCCTCTTATATAGATCATGTATTAATTTACTATAACTATAAGATACTCCCTTTTCTCGAATTACTGCGTTTATTCGAGTGATCCACAAACGACGAAAATTTCTCTTTTGCTTATCTCTATCCCGATGAGCCGAAACCAAAGCTCTTATTTTCTGTTGAGTAATAGTTCGAGTAAGTCTTGAGTGAGATCCTCGAAAACTTGATGCAAATAAACGAATTTTTGTTCTACGTTTCCGGGCTATATATCCGCGTTTAACTCTAGTCATTGAATAAATAAAATTTTGACAAATAACTAATTGATTTTTTTCTTTCAGTTATTATTTTTCCCGTCCTGGCCTATTAATAACTAATAACCAAACGGATTTTTCCAATGTATAAAATACAAATTCCAATGGCTTTGGCTACTATAACCTTCCCGACCACGATTTTTTCTTTTTTGGGGTATTTTACTGGGAAATATGAAAGAAATTGTGGGTTTCCTCGTTTCTATGGTTACTTCTTAAACGGTGAGGTCTTCTCTATACACCGGAGCCCTTACTTCATTTAATATTTCATCAATGTTATTGGTAACTTGTATAGTTCACACCACACTCTTTGGCTCTACCTATGAATTATCCAGTAACAGGTCTTTCACAATGAGACCCGCCTATACAGTAACGGTATTTAATTAGGAAAGTTAGCTGGGTAGCTGACCCTCGTAGTCCGTTCTTGACTGAGCGAGAACTTCTTTTTTTTTTTTAATTTTAATAAGATTTTTCCGCTTAATGGATAATCAGTTGCTACCAATGGAGAATTGTTTCTCATCTTAAATTCAGGTGATTGAATTTGCACCAACGGAAACCATAAACTTTATACACAATAGAAGGATAGATTTGCTTATTTTTAGATAGTGAATGGAGTTCCTTCTTCCATTCTATCCTATTCATTAGTACTGATCAGTCATACTGGAAGCAGTTTTCTTGCTTTTTCCTGTCAGCTCATGATCTAAACGAGTCGCACATACACCCTAGTACATGTTCCTCGACGCTGAGGACATCCCCGAAGAGCGGGGGATTTCGTGACATTTCGAATGGGCTGTCTTGTATTTCTAATAAGTTGTTTAATAGTTGGCATGTTGAGTCATATATATAATGGGCTGGTTTAGATTGATCCTAACCGGATTTTTTATTTATTTATATAGTAAACTCGGAGATAAAATATCAAATCACAGATTTGCACAAAATCCACTTTTTCATTCAACTGCTACAAGATCAACAATTCCATAAGTTTGGGCTTCTGTTGCTGACATAAAAACGTCTCTTTCCATGTCTTCAGATACAACCCATAAAGGTTTACGCGTCCTTTGTACATAAACCCTTGTGATGGTTTCGCGTAGTTTCAGCAGTTCTTCCGCTTCCAGGATAAATTCTCCCGTTTGTGCCTCATAAAAAGAACTAGCAGGTTGATGCATCATTACCCTGATAATAGAAGGTTTCTCTATCTGGTGTGATGAAAGAAACAGAAAAGAAAGATAAAGAATAATAGGAAAAAGGATAGAATTGAACAACCGTACGGGCATTATCTTTTATGCATTGCATACGGCTCTATAATCAAATTGACCCCTAACTTTTCCATTCAAGAAAGATAAAAAATAGAATCTATTAGCCCCAGATGGGTAAATGATCAAAATGCCACCCTTCTTTTTTTTTTCGGAGGAGTTCAAAAATACTATGATGGCTCCGTTGCTTTCTATTTTAAAATGGATTTTTTTTGTCTTTGATTCAGCAATCCCAAAGTTTCTTTTTGAGCCAATCAAAAAAATTTGGTTTTTTCGCACTCTTTTTTTTTATAACTTAAATATTGTTAAGAGCCCGTTAGTGTAAAAACAAGTTTGTGACGCTGAATTGGACTTCCGATAGATAAGAGAAAGTCGGAAATATCTTTTATCTCATACTACTCTCTCGATACATAATCAAATCTTTTGAAAAAAAAATACAAAATTTTTCATATCGAATTCGAAGTGCCATGCTATTATTACTTAATATTCATATGGCGAAGGCATAGTTTTCTTTTTTCTCTCAAATAAAAAAACTTCATTGGCGCCAAGCGTGAGGGAATGCTAGACGTTTGGTAATTTCTCCTCCAACCAGAATAAAAGATCCCATTGACGCGGCCAATCCCATGCATATTGTATGGACCTCTGGTCGTACAAATTGCATAGTATCATAAATGGCTATTCCGGGTATTATCCATCCACCAGGGGAGTTTATAAACAAATACAGATCTTTAGTCTCATCCTCGATACTGAGATATACCATAAGACCAATAAGTTGATTCGAGATCTCGCTATCAACCTCTTGGCCTAAAAAAAGTAATCTTTCTCGATAAAGTCGGTTGAGTAGGGTAAAATTGTATTCCTTAGGAACCGTACATGCACCTTTTGATGCATACGGTTCAAAAAAATTGCGAAGAAAAGAATCAATGTATAGATTCCAGTCCTCTTTCTTTTTCGAGTTTTTCTAATTTTTTAATGAAAGGGCTTTTTCTTCGATTTTTCAATAAAGATGAATTTTGATTTCTTCTTTGATAATATAAAAAAAGGGTAAATAAACTTATCGAATTAACTTCTCATTGATGTATTCTTTCATCGAAATTCAATCCCAATTACGATGGTATTTTCTTGTTCCTGAATGGGTCTCTTTCATCTTTTTAGGTTTATGCTCTACTCCGGGTAAAGATTCGCCCGATTTTGATTTGCACATATAGGACAAATCTTCCCATCACCATTTCTTTTTGTTATGACTTTACAAATAATCATTTATGATACACATAGTAATCATAGATATATTACCAATTGGGTTTTTTTTTAAACGGAGCCTGGATACTTCATTTTTTTCGTCCAGCCAAAGCCAACCATAAATTATTCTAATTGATATAATTCTATGAATTCCCCCAAATAATGCATTTAATTGCATTTCACGCTCCAATTTTTCGATAATTCAATTTCTCTTTCTTGGGCGAAACAGAGGATATCTCGGTCGGGGGAGAGAATGGGGAAATCCCATATGACCCAAGATATCTGACAAGTCGCACTATACGTCAACCCAAGATGCATCTTCCTCTCCAGGACTTCGGAAAGGTACTTTTGGAACACCAATAGGCATGGATTGAAAGAAAAAAGAACTAAATACTATATTTCACTTTGATGTGGAAACGTAACAATATGGTTTTATTGTCTTTATTTTTCTTGTCTTTATAATATTGGCTTTATCATATTTATTTTATCCATAGATTAGAAAAATTTAGAAAGAAAGACAAAATAAATAAAGGAAATTTTTTACGAATAGATCCTTCTAATGATAAATGAAGGATGGACAAATTTTCTCATAGAAAATGGTATCAATCCACCATTGCATATTGGTACTTATCGAATATAGAATAAATCTGTTTCTCTTTGTTCTTACGAACAGAATTCTTCCATTATTACGAATAGAATATAGAATCAATATTAACCTAACCCTTGTTAGGAAAAAATCCCCTGAACAGGGGAAGTCTATAGGATAATCATAGTATAATTTTTTCCAATGCAATAAAGTTACGTAGTGTCTATTTTTCTTCGATAAAGGGGTATTTTCCATGGGTTTGCCTTGGTATCGTGTTCATACCGTTGTATTGAATGATCCCGGCCGGTTGCTTTCCGTTCATATAATGCATACAGCTCTGGTTGCTGGTTGGGCGGGCTCGATGGCTCTGTATGAATTAGCAGTTTTTGATCCTTCTGACCCTATTCTTGATCCAATGTGGAGACAGGGTATGTTCGTTATACCCTTCATGACTCGTTTAGGAATAACCAATTCATGGGGGGGTTGGAGTATCACAGGAGGAACTGTAACGAATCCGGGGATTTGGAGTTACGAAGGTGTAGCTGGGGCGCATATTGTGTTTTCTGGCTTATGCTTTTTGGCAGCTATCTGGCATTGGGTCTATTGGGATCTAGAAATATTTTCTGATGAACGTACAGGAAAACCCTCTTTGGATTTGCCCAAGATCTTTGGAATTCA